TAGTCCAATCATAGATCCCGAAATTTCTACAATAAATTCGATAGGTAGCTAGTAGAATTCCCTATCCACAAGTTTGCCATTGTATTGATTGTACTGAATTCATTCATTGAAGGTAAGATATTTGATGAATCTATACTTAACTTAGATTAGACTTCTTAATGAAACTTATTAGACCTTTAATTAGTATAAAAGAGTTAAGCTGGGGGCCATGTATATGCGTATATTTTGGTGTACTTTTGGTGTACAAATAGTTTATAGTTTATATTAATACTTAAATTCTTAATACTTATTCTTAATACTTAATATATATTATATATAAATTATAAATTAATAAATTATTATTATATTATAATTTTATAATTAATAATTATTATATTTTTTTTATTCTTTATGCGTCCTCCTGGTTTTTTTATTTGTATTTGTATTTGAGATGTATAATGTATGTGAACTGCTGCCTCAACGGAACGGTAAAATAGAATATAGCATCCTTTGTCGGAATGAACATTTTTAAGAAGCTGCAGTTGTCTTAAAAAGATAATTAGTAAGTTCTTCTCTCATGCTGAGATTTCTTCTTCAGTTCATTTCATTCAATTGGTACTCGCAAGAAATAGGCCAATTCGGCAGCTTTTTGTTCAATTTCTCGTGGATTAAAATTATCATCAGTACGAGTCAAGGGAATGGCTCCTTGACCCCGGATTTCCATATAAAGGACACGACGAGTAAAAAGACCCTCTCCCACCTCTATTCTGATTGATTGGATATCTTTCAGAAAAAAACGAAGGAAGATGCGACGATTTTTTCCAGGGAATCCCCAACGAAAAAAGCACATTATCCCTTCTTTTCTATCGAATCGGTCATAACCACTACCTAAATTCCATGAAATTGTGCACCACAAATAAGAACTAATGAATAGACCTGCGATCCCATAGAAAGACATCACGATCCCTTGTGGGAAAAAAACAATTTCCTGAGAAGGAAATACGGATATCAGATTCCTACCAAGATAACTGGAAGTTCCAACCACTAAGAATCCTAGTGAACCTAAAAAAAGGATACAGGCCCAGCAAAAATTACTTGTTTTTCGAGACCCCGTTATAAGTTCTATCCATATATGTTCTGATCGCCAATTCATACTATACTAGATCCAGTTGCATTCGATTAGAATTGAGAAAATAACCCAAATAGATTTGACTTTTCTTGCTTGATTCCGAAATAACTTCCATCAACTAGCAGTATTCTGACATGAACCATTAGGAATAATTGGTTAGATACATTGAGTTTCTATTTCAAAGATTTTAAAAAAATATTTGCTGATCATTTTGAATTTAATTGATATTGATTAAGCTATAACCGCATATACATACATTAATGCATATATTATGCATCAGTATACATAACAATTTTTCCGTTTGTTTTCGGAAAGGCCGCATATCATATATCCTACCATATTACACTAAAAAAGTATTTGTATGATGATCCAGCGTTGAAATAAATTGATGAGATTTGGTCCCATCATTTTTAGACAATCTTATTTCTTTGGACATAAAGAGATAAAGAAGCCATTGCGATTGCCGGAAAGACTAGGCCCACTAAAGGAACCAAAATAGAGGGAAAGTTAAAATCTATCATAGAACGGGTACCTCGATTTCATATTTGTACCTATTATAATTATAAAGATATCTTATGATACGTCTACCTATTATAAAAAATATGAATATAATCTTAATATTCTTAATATTAAAGTACTTAATAATAAAAATAAATAAGTACAAGGAATGTAGAACTAAATGAAGTTTACCTATTCCTCTTTCTACACGAATATGTATGACAGTCCACTTTCATAAATTTTATTCTTCTTTTCCCATCCTTAATTTTATTTATATCTTTTCTTTCAAAAAACCTTTGTTTGTTTTGAAAGAAAAGAATTTTTTATGAATTCGCGACTTTAACCAATCTTATCCAACAAACAAAACAGGGATTCCTAGTGAAAAACAGGGGTTCTCGGTAAATAGAAATAATTTATATTCTATATTCTTATTATTCTTTATTATCATTCTATATTCATTCTTATATTCTTCTTAGTTTGATTATTTGATTATATATTCTATATTTGAATTTGATTTGTTTTTATATTTTATTTTTTTTTAATCTTGATTCAAGGGAAGGAAACCCTGTAGTTGAAATAACTCACTGAGAACACCTTTTAAAAGATTACGTGGTACGATTGGGTCGAATAAGCCCTTATCGAATAAATACTCAGCCTCTTGTGAACCGTCAGGTACTGTCTTTTTCAATGTTTGTTCAATTACTCTTTTGCCCGCAAACGCAATATAGGCATTAGGTTCAGCAATAATGATATCTCCCAACATACCAAAACTTGCTGTAACTCCGCCAGTTGTAGGAGATGTAAGGATTGATACATAGAATAACTTTTTATTTGATTGATAATCATATGAAGCAGAAGATATTTTAGCCATTTGCATCAAGCTCAAACTCCCTT